TGTTACGTACGTAACAAACAACCTTTGACTCGACAGAAGAAGCGAAACTCTACTCGCATATTGCTCTCTATTTATAAATAAACGGCGCTCCTCTGACTTTGCTGCTTTCGTGTGCGGCGGGCTGTGCTGGCTGAGCTTCGTGCGCTACGCTAGGGCTACTAACTAGTGCGCTAGGGTCGAACTATTATTCCCTTCTTTTTGAATTTACGGAAAGAGGTCTTTGGCCGAGTATCGAAGTGAACGTCTGCAACGACGGCCATACTGTCATCTGGCAAAAGTGAGAAAACTATGGTCTGATCTGATACGAAGGGTTGTTCCGCGGATGACTCAACAACAACTCAATTCCCAGACCGAAGAGAACTCAAACAACTCTTTCTGATAACACGGGAAATTCGAATAGGAAAGGGCAAAGAGTCGATACGTAAGGTGAAGTGTCCGGTCCATTATTCAATGCACCTAGAAGGAGACGACGTAGTCGGACGACAGAAGGAGCTCAGAAAGGTAGCAAGGTGGCAGGCCCAATGTGTACTACAATCAATAGTACGGAGAAAGCCCTACGCGCCTAAGATTGAACGGAAGCCCCACCTGGGCTTTTTGTCAACTTGTTTTTTTGCGAATGTGCTTTCCGAAAGGTAATTTAGTAGCAACTACTAAACCCGAGAAATAGCAACAGAGTCGATTTCTCATCCACTTACTGGTGGGCTGATTGAATCCCTGGCAACTGATACGATTGAACTACCCTTTGCTTTACGTACTCGGTGAAGAGGAAAATGCAAGCTTTCTGGAATTACAGATTAACATGGTTAGGTGAGCAACCGGGCCTCCCATCATTTGAACATTCCGCCGGGACTTTGCTTGGTCTTTCGTATATTATATATAGAATCTAACCATTTCGCAGGTTAGGATCGACTCTTGATCACTAGGCTTGATAGCCGTAGTCTTGTCTGTCGAATTCTCTGTAATGGTCGACACGGTCCTCTTCGTCGATTAGCTTTCTTGCCCTACTTATTTGCCTTCCTTCGTGGATTCCTGCGCTTAGAGGTTGTAGCGACTTGGGGAGCATAGGGCAGGGAATGAGTAAACTAATGTCCGTTGGCTTTAATGAGTTGGAGCAAGCTATGGAGGAATGTAGTTACAGGCAATTTATTGCAAACCACCCCGTTAGAAAAATGGAAGAAGAAAGAAAGAGGTGAGTGATCCGAATTTAGAACCTCGATTCTAATGGGATCCCATATCCAACGGGAAGAATAGCGGCGGAACGACTGTCATGATATTTGACCTCTTTCCCGTAGTTCAGGGCTAAGAAGGGCAAAAAGTCCTCTGGTTCGTCTAAACGCCCTGCAATCAAACTCAAGGAAAGCTCTGAAGAGCCGATAGGCGAAGAGTATGACGAGGGGCTGACTTAATAAGCAATGCGAAAGAGTATTTATAGGTGAGACAAGAACCCTGCCTTCCTTCTTAGGGGGATTTTTTTGCATGATGATATGATGATAACTGTTCGTCGCGTAGCGCCGCAGGACCTTTATTCTGATGGTGGTGGATGGTCAGAGGATCTGAGGGCAGGTATGAAAACGGAATAATTCCTCATATGAGACTGATTGAGAAAGGATAAGTCGAACTGCACGAAGAGGGGGAGCTTAGTAGGCAACACCTGAAGGAAACGAAATGCCCCTATATGTGTTGCACAGAGGGGCAACTAACTGATTGTCTGTTCTCCGGTCCGTGTTTGGATCTGGATCTGGACATCACCGATTGGCGAAGCTCAACTACATTTTGAGGAAGTAGCTACAGAAAAGGGGGACCACCCTCTAAGCCTAAGCGGAGAAGGGTTTAGAATGAATGATGAGAATCGACCTAAGGGCATCAGATCGAGGAATCCTTGATTCGTCTTTCCAGTATGAGTACTGCGTACAAGACAAGAATGGGGATCACCACCTCGTATAGATCACTCGTGCTATACTCGATCGGTGTGGCGGACAGAAAAGAGCGATGGAAACTAAGGGGGAGGGCGCCCCATTACGGTGGTCTAGCGGCCGTTAGATGTCCTTTATAGCCACCGTTACGGAATTGGAAAGATTGGAAAACGAGATGTGAACACAAGCCCGGGAAAGAAACGTCAGCCACCTTTATTAGGTTTCACCCTAGATTATTTCACTATTTATTAAAGAACAAGTAGTCTCTTTTATTCAATGATTGAACTGGTGGGGAATCAGTTGCATAATAATCTGCTTAAATGACTTCGTCCTCAGTGGTTTCGCTTTCCCACAGTAGTGGTTCAGCCTTTCTTATGGAGGCTCGTGGGTCTAACCAACCCCGAGCTGATAGTAGTCTCTTTTGCCTGTTCGCTGCTACAAAGGCTAACTACTGGAAAATAGACCTCTACCTATTTCTGAAGATGCGGGGATAGCTCAGTGTGGTTTGAAAGCCGTGGATAGGCAACAGGGGCTCAATCAACATGAACAGATTCTTGGGTGGAATCTCGTTCGCTGCGTAGCAGCACACAGCTCACCTCTTCAGACTCTTCACCTATCGGCTCACCCCCGGTCAGTATACTGACTCGGCTACGAAACTACGCTATTCAATTGTTAGGGAGGTCTTTGACTCCTTTGCTTAAGGAAAGGAATAAGGAAAGCATTCTAACAAAGACAGGTCAGCTAATGATTCCGTTGTGGCTACTAAGCTATTTCTTTGGAAAGCTCCTACTAATTGTGTGAAGCACAGAGGAGAGGGAGAGGCTTGACAAAGCAATCAGCAGAGGAAGAGGAAGTTGTGATCTCAAGATCGGGATCGTTTGTTGGGATTCGGTAAGGGAATGGTAGCAATTCCGTTGTTGAATAGAGCTATTTCCTCGTAACGGGAATAGAGACACCTTTAGCTTAGATAGATTGGTAAAGGGGAATTCAATCTGTCGGAATAGAATTAGAATGAACGTTTATCTTCATTCGCTGGATGTTCGAATGGGGTTGTCTCATGGGGAAGAGTTTGCTGCTTTTGAATTGGAAGAAAATAGAAAGAGTATGAATTCATCTAGTAGAAGCAAAAGAGTATGAGTATCGAATCATTTCTTCAATTTGATCTTGGTCTATTTGAGATTGTTCTTTTTTAGAAGAATCAATTTAATTGATTGCCTCTGAGCAGCGCATTCCCTGATCGGAGAATAGAAAGGGATGTCTTTCCCACGGAGCGGTAAGAAGACTAGCTTTCCCTATCGACAAAAAGATATTATTTGACTCATATAAATAGATACTCTAACTAAAAAAGGGGAAGGAAGATTAGACATAGCATCTCGATCCCTCTTCAGAAAAGCACAAAAATCAAGAGCCGTATAAGGCATCTATCAATTTCTTTCCGTCCTCTTTGCATTCGAGACGTAGCATGTCTGCGAGGGACGTTCCCGATCGATGAAGCCTCAGAAGATTCGTCAAAGCAAGCCATTATGCATAAACATATTAGCATAGCATTAAGTAGTAAACTAAACATTTTACACTAGGGGTTTTACCATACATGCAAACACAACAAAGAAAACCAAACAAAGACACAACGCATAGGAGTAGATCTCCACCAAACAAAGAAAAAGAAGACCATACATTAAAACACACTACTTTGCGTCTACAGACAGACAATCTAAACAAAAGAGTGGACTCTTCTAGTCAGTCTCCCCGGGACCGTGGGTGACAGCCTGCACTATGAGTGCTTGCTGCTCCGCCCGAAGCGCTTGCTGCCTCCCCTCCAAATCCTCGACCCGTTGTCTGAAAGCGCGAATGCGCGCTTCTTTCCGAGCGGGATCGATTGTTCTCACACTCCTAAAAAGAGAGTTTAGCACCCTACGGTGCTCTTGAATTTCTTAGCTGCCCCATTTCGGCAGCAATTGCAGAAAGCCTGTTTGCAGCATCCATAGCCATACGTTGCTAGTACTCAATTTCTTTGATTTGAATTTGATGAAGTGAAGACACTTATTGAGCCTCCATTTATAGAGTGGTAGAGTAATCTCGCCATGCAGTACGAATTTCATGGCTGGCACAATTCTGACTACTATAACCACGCTGCCTGTATGAACAAACAAACTTTGCAGAACCGTTTCACCTAATCGATCGTGGTGAAGTCAGCAATGGATTCGGCGGATCATCCACGTCACGAATTGGATGGCAGGCACAATTCTGACTAGTTTTCCGCACGACTTTTCTGCAGTTGAAGACTCTCATGCCTGTTTAATGAAAAACTGGCTGGCTCTGGCTACCTTTCGGAGCAAACAAAAGATCCCCCAATCACACTGCCTGTATGAACAAACAAACTTTGTACAACCAGCTTACGTGGAGAAGATTCTATATTCTATGCCATTAGACTCGTGACATCCATGTACTGAGTCGTCAAATGAGCCACGTTAAGAAAGCCCAAGCTTATACGCATTGGCCCCGGGGTGCCCATCTTCAAGAAGGCCCGAATGAAAGACCCAAGCCTACATGAACCATCACCCAAGCCCATGCAAGAAGGGCCTCATTGTCATGGAAGCCCTTTCCTTACTCCTCAATATAGTAACGGATAACGTTTTTCTGACCAATTCTCATGGCTTTAGGAATGGGCCCCTAAGCTAGCGCCTAATCGAATTTCTTTTTTCAATGGGGGTTCGTTTTCAGTAAGCAATCCCGAACTAGCTTCTTTACGAACTGGCTTGACCCAGCCCAAATATCCAAGCGGGCCCAATGAGAAGAGACCCACCCGCCCACTCTCTCTCATGTATTCAGCGAAAAAAACCATTGTTACTCGTACATACATTTTTAAAATTACTCATAATGAACTCAAGAATCCTAATCATGAAAGGATCACTCTTTCATTTGTTAACTAGTAGGTCTTGCATGGCAGAGGGTCTTTGAAAGCCCTCGGATGATTAAGGTGGTCCTTAAAAAGATCATTTTGATCATCTTCGACGGTCTGACTAAGGAACATTCTAATAAACGGGTGTAGCTACTTCTTTCTTATCCTTCGTTGGCATCTTGCTTCGGGCTTGCACTATTGAACGAGAGACCTTCTTTCGTCAGCAATGGACGGGCCCTGGACTTGGTCCCGGCATACTCGATAGCACCAAAGCAAACAAACAAAGTCGATTCTTTTGTTGAGTCAACAAAGTGGATAAATGGGGATTGCACAAGGAGCCTCTCAGTACATGTTCCGAAACCTTCTTTTCTTGCGGAGCCGGTCGGTCATTCCCGCTATCTTCGATTGGCTCATCGAGACCTTGTTCTCCAGCCGCCAGCGCATAGCTACTTTGCTCAGCTCGTCAGACTCTTCGCCTATCTCTTAACAGACCCCAGGTCAATCAGATCAAACTCATCAGCCAGCCTCCACATCTGTGTAACCCTTGCTACAAGTACATTATAGGAAATTGACTTTCCCAGAAGTTTAATGATCAGAGCCCCCTCAATTCTTTCTTTTTCGCCTTAGTAAGTTTCACCATTGGAATACCTTCCATCAGTGAAGTATCAACCTCATCATCCGAATCAGAATCCCATTCCTCTACCACAGATGAATTCTGAAAAGTCTCTCCAGACAGAGGCGAAGTCATAAGAGTGTCTTTGAAAGACCTCTCTTCTCTCTTGCCCATTTGATTTAATCTTTTTAGTGCTTCTCACCAGATGATCAATTTCCTCCGGAGAGCGGCGGGAGATAGCGGCGTAGAGGAGAGACCTTGCTCTATTACCAACTAATAAATAAGAAATGAAATTCCACTCATGTCTTTAGTAGCTTATTCCTAACTACTAGTAGGCTCCGCAAGACCTCCAACAACGGGGCTAATGCCGATTTCTTTACTGGGGTATACTCACTTCCAAGAAGACCGTATGCACCGAATAGCACTACCTTGTTTACTAACTATTCCCTCTCTCTTTGTTCGAGCTTTCTCCCCTAACTTGAGCCCCTAATACTACTTCTAACACACCAGTATCTTGACCAATTGACGGGCGCCCACTTCTATCTAAGAATAGGGCTATGAAAAGCATCTGCGCTTATTATATAGATATAGATAAAGGGCAAGGGAAAGCGGTTCTTCCAATAGCACAAACCTGTGCTTGACCCAAAAGTCTGTACGATCTAGGCCTGTATTCGGAGGTGCCCAAGCAATCCCAAGGAGAACCACTGCAATCTGCGCCTTTAATAACTCAAGAATAACTCGATCCATTTGCTACAGGACCGTCTTCTTATCCCCAATTCCAGCAAAAATCCAAGACCTAATCCGCTTCGGAGGTTCTGAAGAGTAGTTTATTCGTTAAGCTGCGATTAGAGTCCTCTTGAAAGTGGGGTATGCATTTTCAATCGTAACCAGAAGAAGAAGAAGATTCCGCAGTAGTTGTAGTACCGACAGGCTAACGATACAGGGGGGCAATTGATTGAAAGAGAGGTGAATGAAGGACATTGGAAGCCTATTAGTTTGGGGAGAGGGGGGCCGAAGTGGTAGACTAGATTAGAGTTTTGCGCCCTTACGGGCTCAACGCTTTTCCTTTCCAATCAGCTAGGCGTTTAAGCACCTTATCCACCAACGGGGCATATAATTCCTTAGAGGCCCTACCATGAACAATGGGGACTCCCAGATACACTCCAAGATCTGCTGTCAACGGGATACCACTTTAATTACTCAATTCCGCAGCTAGCTGCCTACTCACATTAGGCGAAACAAAGAGTTTAGACTTCTGCGGGCTAATCACCAGGTTCGAGCAACTTGAAAATTCCTCGATACATTCTTTTAAGATTGACACTACTACATGCTTGGCAACTAAAGCCAGGTTTGCGCGTATTTGCGTAGAGGTGGACTTGGATGGGCTTGGCTTGGCACCAGGGTGGCTTGCTTACATACCTGATGACTTTCGGACTTTCTTCTTTGATACTAACCTTTGCCCCTTCTTCGGCATTGTGTCGCTTAGACCCCGTCCTCTTCTACGCATCGCTCACCTTGATTTAAATCCTTCATCTCATCCTTACTCGCGGCACACTGGACTATACAGAGGTTGGCAAGAGCTTCTTGCACAGCAAGACTGAATTGAATTAGCCTCAGAGAACTACCTTTAGATAGGGATTAGGCTAGTTAGAGCTAATTCGGTAAAGGAAAGGCTTTCGCCTCTAAAACAATGTTAATTGGAAAAGCATTCCTAAATGTCGGAGATATGGAGGCCTTATTAGAATAACCTAGCATTCATGATTCACGAACATGTAAACCTCACCGATTAGTATAGATGGTTTAGTTGGTCAACCATAGAGGGGGAGCCCGGCCATATCCTTTGAAACAGACAATCCTTCCTTATACCCATTTTAAGCGGATACGTCCATTCCAATGGCGCTGGTAGAAGATAGGCTGTATGCCGTCGGTACCTGGTGCTTTGAGTCCCTTCATAGAAAATACGGCAGCTCGTACTTCATCAAGAGACACCCCAGTCAACAAACTAGAAAGCTCATCATCCGTGAGAGCTGGGCGGAAGGCAGTATAACTTAGAGACAAGTGAATAACATTTCTGGAGTTGAACAAGGAACGATAAAAGTCACGAACGTGCACCTTTCATTCTTCTTGATCGGTGGCCGCCACGAGAGGAGCCAGTCGAACTTCCCTTTCGACATTGGACGGTAGGTTGGCCGGTTCTTGTCCAGTGTAGGCCCGGGCTCTTCAGTCGAGTGGCGGATTCTTTTTCTGCCGCCTAGCCTATGTTATTCTTCTTTTCAAAAGTAGAGGGCCACTAGCAATAGAAACGTATTCGTCGCAGTGGATTCGGCGATCTCGTAAAGGAAAGAAAATAGTTGTCCAAGCAACTACTCAAATTAGAAAGACCTGAAAACTCTTAACATTTATCGGCCACACGAGTGATATTGTCGGCTTTACGAGGTGCCTAGCGCCTTCCTAACGGAACCTTTTTCCCACGCCGAAGCAACTCCTCTTAATTGGAAAGCGATTCCGTCTACATACTAGGCTAAAAACGGGCACTTCAAGCAAAGTAGACTACGAATGTCAGTCTTCAATGTTAGGGGGTGAAAGCAAGATCCGAAAGGAAAGAGCTCTGTACTCGAGGGTGAGAAACCAACCAAGATGTATGTCGTCCCTAAAGCAGAAGTGAAATAAGGAAGGAAGCGGAGTCAAAAGATCATGTGCAAGAGCTGCTAGGAACAGTGCCCTCAGGCTTTCTTCGGAATAATCTCGATCAGAAGCTGCAACTGTCTTTGTTTGTACATCTAAAAAATCCTTACTCCTTTCCTTATCTTATTTACTCCTATTTTTGGCCTGGCTTTGACGGTTCAGCGAAAATCGTTGGACTCATATGGGTCTGCTATCCTACAGTTTTCAAATAGGGTACAATAAGTTCCTTCAGCTTCAAGCTTCAGACTTTTCGGCCAAATTTTTCACTGAAGCAAATCGGTATATCGCCTTAGATACATTCGTTAAGCAATTGTTGGGTTTTATGCCAAAAACGAGAAAGTACCTCGATTCAGTGGAGTAGGTTCCGTTGGGCATTCATTCTGGGCAGAAAGATAGACTGAGCTACAACTTCCTATGCTATGGGCTTGCTGCTTTTCATCTTACCTAAAAGTCCCGTGAAATAGTTGAACGAAGACCCGCATTATTCATTGGGTTCTGGTTGATTCACCAAGACAAGTCAAGAAAAGTAATAAGAAAGAAAAGCGGAATGATGACTTAGAAGGACAACGAAAAGGTACCACAAATCAAGTGCAAAAAGATGATGAAGGAAATGAGAATCGGAGAGTACATATAGGAAATCATCTCCGGACCTTTCCTACTCTTTATTCCCTCTTTTGGACGGCCACTATCTTAGACAGTGAGTTCCCCCTAGCTAAATAGTAGTCATGTCCACAACTGACAGCTTTCGTTGGCCTGCAGGGAGTCGTTTCTTAACTTCAATCCGCTTAGATCCCGGGCGAGCCCTAAGAGAGAGGCTTTCTCATTTAGCTACATTAGTGCTAAAAAGTATAGTTGGCATTAGCATTTTCTTTCGGAGGGAATAGTTTCTTCTCGTCGACTCATAGCTCCAAGACTCCCTCCCCCTTAAATGGCAAACGGTAAAGGTAACGTGCAGACTTGATAATATATACGAATAGAATCGAGGCGGGCTTAGCTGTTCTAACCGGGCATTGAAATAATGGGAGAAAGAAACGAACCTATGGAATGACTTCCATCGTCTTTCTATGTACTGGAATGACAACGATTTTAATGGTCACACAGGATCCCCCACCCTTCCATCCTTTTTAAGACGTAGTCTTCTTATTGAGACTCTGGCTTGGCTCTCCCTCATTCGACCGGCCTACCTTTCTGATCCTCCAGCTGCTGGCTCGCTTTCGCAGCAGTCTAAAAGCCTGCGCTCATACTAAAATGTTATCCGGTCTTCTGTTATCGATCTTCCTGGAATGGCTTTTCCTGCTTTCTCGAGTCTGGATACCCACATTCTAATTATAGGTTTCCTTCGCCACCCTTCCTCGCTCGAGCCTTCGACCCTCTCTTTTTTTCTGGATCTTGGTGGTTGAATGTTATAGTTAGCGTGCTAGCCGGGTTGACCCTCTACCCGCTCGAAGGCAACTATCCCTTTTCTTTGTATGCTTAACTACGACCCTTTGTTCTACCCAGTGGGGTACATACACAACCCTCGGGCTCAACGGTTAGGTTCGACTCTGGTCTCATCGGACACCCAATGAAAGGCTGACATTCAATTACGAAGCGGGCATATATATGAGATGAAGCACACCCGAAGACAAGGCTGTCTCGACTCTCGTTAAGTCATAGTTGGGTAAACTCGGAACATAGTATGGAGGGATTAAGACGACTCTCTGTAAGAGACTTTATCGAGGCTTTATGCAACAACCCCTCAACTATACCTACCTTTCATAATACGTATTGCGTTGCATCCGTGCACTCATTCTCTTTTTTTAGCTTTCCTCCACCTATACTTTCCTGGTCCTGGGGCTTGCGTTCCTTACTTCAGTCTGTCTTTCAGTATACTGGCCATCTTCTTCTTAATGGCTGCCTGCCATCTTCCTTGTCGCCGTCCTTTGGCTTGGCTTATAAACTTTCAACGCCATCCTGTCTTTCTTTCTACCTTGTTCTTTGGATGCTTTCCCCGAATCGGGGTCTTAGCTACTCGCTTTCGAACGATCTTCCGCCGCCTTCTGAGTTCTGGCCATAGACTTTGTCTTTCGGGCTGGGTTGTTGTTGCTGCCCTTGTAGGTAGTCCTTGTTGGAGAGTCATAGCTTATCTCAATTGAGAGTCCTGCGCTGCGTCTTATCTAGACCGCTGGCAGCCTTAGCTAGAGCCACTGTAACATTGGGGTCGTGTCCTGCCTTGAACGAAGATGAACAGAGACTCCTTGGGACGTCAAGTTCGGATCTTGGCCTTTCCTATCTGCCAACAACCTCCTTGCGCGGTTGGAAACCAATCGTTGTGCGGCTCTAGGCATCCTGGGCTGACAGCACTTCGAATGGTCTCGAAATTGGCTGAAAGAAGAAGCGAAATTCGGTAGGTATATCTCGATATATCCTACTGGTAAGCTCTATCATTGGCTTTCACTGGTCCTTTGTTATATGCCAACTGATGTCGCATTGCCAACAACCCTTGCTTTGCCCCTTTTTCGTAAGGCTTATGACCTTTGTCACTTTCATCGGTACATATAGTAAATGGGGCTATGCATTCTGTACGGTATTGGCGTTGTGCGACACTAGTCCTGTCGTCCGCCTAATTAGTGGGGAGACATTGATGTACGCAGTCAGCCATGAATAGGGTAAAGGATCACCAGAGATACCTTAAAAAGTGACCAACCGGTGAGTCGCTGCCGTTTCCAGCTTTGCGGCTAACGAATGTGGGAATGAGTTCGCTCCTATGGGGGAGATTTTTCTTTCCCCCCCCCACCCTATCTCTAAAAGGCGGATCAATTTCAATCCCCTTTATTTGACTTTCCTCCTCCTCATCAGAAATGACTGTTATTGGTGTCGTAAGGCGACGCGATCCCGGTGTCTCGTCACTTTGACCCCCTGTTCCCCTCTCTCGTTCTTCATGGCCTAAAAATCAATCGAATATCTATATCAGGAAGAGAAAGCATATCAAGCCCAATGTTGGGATTGAAGGCTTATATGTAGGACCTTTACTACTACGATGTCTCGGGATCTTGAGTCCTTTCCTCTCCTTTACTTGTATTAGTGGAGCGTTCTTCTCGGCTCTTCATATCATGAACTTGTCTAAGTCAAACTCTTCTTGTTGCGGGAGAAGGTTCTGGTAAGCTCGTCAGGTGCTGGCGTAAGTAGTAACTCCTACCGTTGCTAAAGCTTTCTCTTTAAGGCTTTTCACTCCGATTATCGTTATTCAAGCGGTATCACAGAGAATCTTTCCTTTCGTCCTTCTGGCAAGGGTTTGAAGAGGGGCTTGGTAGCTAGGAAAGTCAAGTCAGGGAGGAAGGCGCTGTACTATTGGGCAAGTAGCGGTTGTAGTCTCGTCTTTCTTGTAGCTTTGGGGATTTTTTTATGCTACTTTAGGATTCAAAAAAAGGCTTCAAGCTCAAGTGCAAGCTGAGTAAACTTGTTCAGTTTTACTGCAAGTCTAAAGAAAGGGAGGGGCAAAGTCCACTCGCTATTAGCTCGCAACAATCTCTCCACTCGCATAGTAAACAGCGCTCGCCCTAGTCAAATCCGGATCTTGTTCCTTTGCGAGCGGAAGTCAGAACGAATACCGAGACTCCTTTCTTTTACGCCTTATTAGTTATTCAAGCGGATCACTTTGTTTGTAATGAAAAGGAAAGAGAAGGCGGCTGTAGATCTCGAGTCTTTACGGGCAATGAAAGCGGTAGGGCAAGTGAAACATTCGAGATTTGTCAGGCTTAAGGTAAAGGGCATGAGAGAAAGAAAGTTCTTGTTTCCGGGCTCAACTATGGGAATAAGGGGAATAAGAGCAGGCGGTAAGTGAAGAAATTCCTTCCGGTAGTGGATGCTGGTGAATCAGAGTCAAATCTCTCTTTTCGGAAGCGAAGTCGTAACTTATACCGTTCGAAAGGCGCTCCAGCCCTTATGGTTATGGATAAGGATAAATAAATAGAACCGTTCTTTCTTTGCGGTATAGGTAAGCAAGTCTATTAGTACACAACACTCGTTTATAAAAGGCGAATAATTTACTTTACTGACGAGCGTGAGAGCGATGCACTTTGTCTTTTGGTTTTTCACTTCTAAGAGCTTTTAAGTCGGAACTCAAAGCTAGTGCGTTAAGCAAGCTTCTTTGTTGTAAGGCTATCGGATTTGCGAATTCCCTCTTTTTTGCTCGCCCTACTTCTAAGTCTCGATAGAAAAGGGAAAGCAAGTGCTGTGATGAGATCTGTCTTTCGGCTTGGTCGAGGACACCATTACCTTGTTGCTCGCATCGTGATCGATGTAGATTCTTCCTCTCCGGAGCCCCGACCAGTCTTGACTGAAAAGCTTTCAGACCCCTGTGTGAGCAAGTTATACTAGCAACTTGCTGTGTCATGTCCGTTTTCGTTACACATATGATATGGTACCTCTTGAGACTGAGATCTCTTTTGCTACTGGTACAATCACCTCTCACGAGGTTGAAGCAGAGCCAAAATCTGTCCCACTAACCTGGCCAATCTCTCGGGTGAAATGTCTGGGGTGACATGTGCATTCCGAAATATTTCCATCATTTGTTCTCGGTGGTGCTCTGAAGAGAAGACCTAAGATCTAAATTTGGGCAGGGACTTTGCTAAGCTGTTCGGCCACATTCTATTCCGATTGCCTTGAGAAAAGCATCTTGATTTTCCTTCCCTTTTCCTTTCTCTCTTCTCCGTATCTTTTTTCTTAATTCCAAGGGACTTTATCCAGATTGTAGACGGAAGGTGGTTGGTAAGGGATAATGAGTGGTTGTGGTACAGGCAGGGTGAGGGGTTGAGTCGGGATTTGAATAAAAACTCGATTTTGGGGTCAAGGGAATCGGACCCCGGCTTCGCCCGAAGCATGCTACGGAACGAGCCTTGTCTACGAAGCAAGTTCAGTCAGCGCATAAATCGTCCGCGAGTGTAGTTGACTAGTAGTACCATTAGCCTAAACGCTCCGTATCCTTCGCGGCCGCCAATAGTTCTAATTCCTTCGCTATTGGAACTATGACTCCCGCTCCGTAAACTACGCTCGCAGCCTCCCGGGTCTCGTCTCAAGCTGTGGTATAGACGGAGTTTCCTGCCTCCCGTCACAAATCCAGAAAAGGGTAGCTAGTGTCCTTAATCGAATGACTTGAAACACTTCTCCGTAAGAAGCACTATTGGATTGGTTGCAACCACACCTACTCTTAGTCTAGTCTTGACCTGGGCTTTTTAGGGATTCCCTGAAACCTGAGCAAGAACCGCTTTATAGTTGGATTCTTATGAGAGCTCCTCGGCTTCCGTTTCCGCTCCTGGCCTATTGGTTGATGATAGGGTTCCTGTTGGTGGAGTTCCTGCCCTTGGCCTTGGTTCCAGTCTCGTCTCGCATGCCAGCAAGTATTCTAGAAAGAACGACTTGGTTTCATGTAGCTACTATAGCTCCTCTCGCCTTTCTAGCCTGCCTTGTGTTGCTAGGAAATGCCTAAGCCTTTTTCGATTTCGAGGCTTTCACCCTGAAAACGGAACTAGACCCCGTTCCCTCTATGTCCATTCAATCTGAATCTTGCAGCATTCATGCACAGTAAGACCAGGAATGCCCTATTTGATCTCTTCCTCTCCCATCGAGGCTTTCACCCGCACTAGCACTAGTATATGGTGATATCCAACTCTCAAGCCCGAACACAAAAAGCCCCTTCATTATTATTAGATAAAGAAAGGGTAAAGGAGAAACAATAGGCCAGGAGCGGAAACGTCGAATAGGAAAGACTTGGTATATAATCCGTGCCTTCGTTCTGGCTATAGTCCATTAGCAAGCGAGTAGGGGAACCGTTCCTTCCGTTCAGTAAGGGAATACAAGCATTACGGGGAGTTTTTTAATAGGAATATATGACTCACTCTTCCCAACTCAAGTCAAGCGAAGCGTAGTGAGGAAGGAGGGGAAGAACTACTATAGAAAGGCTAAGTGAAGTACTTCTCGGGACTTCTCTTTTCTTCTTGCTTATTCTTCTCTTCTTGCTTATCACCGACTTTCCGAGCGTAGTCTTTAGTAGGGAGGGCCATTATCGCAGGGAGTAGGAACATGACAAACCATTAGAATGCATTCTCGCAGGAAGTAGCATACTCATCGAGCTTTCGTTCCTTTCGTCTCGAAGGCCGGTTCAGTAAGAGTGAAAATCCTTCTAACTGTCCCGTGCATTAAGGTGGCATGTCTGACTCCGGGCCAGCAGTGAACGAAGTGTTAAAGTAGAGAAAGCTAGCGTTCCGTACTCAGCCGGCCAAGCAAAACTCCAGCTAAGCTAATAGCTCTAATTGTGGGATATCTAAAAAAGATGCTCTTGTTTGTGGCCTTCCTTCTCTTCTGGTTAATCCTATGAATCGGTAATCGGATCGGCAACAGGTAACAGGCTTTATCTGGGTTCAATTCCTTTCTTCCTACCCGGACCTGCATTGGATTAATTCCTTCGATGCTTGCTCGGAGCGGGGTCGACTCAATATCGAGAGACTCAGCCACCGAGGACTTTATCGCACCTTTATGTCTCCATCTCTCGAGTCGAGCTCAATCTCTGGCAGGTATTGTTTGGTCTGGAGTGCCATCCATCTTTCTGGATGATGAAGCCCTGTTTGCCAACATTTCAGATAGTTGGTGGATCGGGAATCTAACCCAGCGAAGAAAACGCCTACGACTAAGTCAGGCGCACTAGCGCACCAAGCAAGAAAACGGTGGATTGACAGGCGCACTAGTGCAATCACAAAAAGGAGCCTTCGCCTTAGTAAGCTAGCTTTGGTTGCTAAGCAAGCCTGGTTCTCCGGGCACTACGGTAGGACATGGATCGATCATGACGATAATTTACTCCTCCGTAATGTAATAGAAGAGTCACAGTCCAGTTCCCCGGGCTTTCTCCCTTCTCGACCAGACGAAGGAGATATGAATTATATTCAGGCGGGCCAAGCCCTTACCCTGTGTTCTCCCCGGGTCGGGTCGGAGGCGAAGACTGGCAAAGTTCATCAGTGGTGGGGTGTTCGTAGAAAAGAAGGCGTCGCCAAACGAGTGGCAGATTTGGATGGAGTCTCGCTTTGATGCTGGGGAGATCCATAGATCTGTATAGAGTCTCGCTCATATATCTCGAGGAAGAGTACGCGCGCTAGCGCTAGCGCGCTACGGCTTACGCAGTTGATCGGATCAGATAGCCCTTCGGGCTCAAATTCCGATCAACAAGTTGGAGGTATGGCTGAGTGGCTAAAGGCATTGGTTTGCTAAATCGACATACAAGAAGATTGTATCATGGGTTCTCATCCCATTTCCTCCGGCACGGAAGTGGAACGGGCGAAATTACGTGAGAGAAAGAACCTCTTGGTGGAGTCCCCCCGAGGACAGAATAGCACAACTTAGTGACTAGGAGCGGAGGGAGAGCCCGTTGCGCCTTGTTTTTGTTTGACCGGCCTATCCTCTTTCGAGAAGCAAGCTCCCTCCGGTTGTCCAGTCCCTGGGCGGCTCTCGGTTTTTGAGCATGTTGGGAGATTAGGCGGCAGTTGAATTGAAAGAGCAGCTCGAAAGCTTGACGAACAAGCGAAAAAATAAAGCCCTAATTATTTGAGTAAAGGGCTTTTCCCTTACTAGTCAAGTGGTAAGGTAGGGCGTATTCTTTGAAGAAAACAGACTTTAGGAAAGTGGTTCAGGTAGCTCAGCTGGTTAGAGCAAAGGACTGAAAATCCTTGTGTCAGTGGTTCGAATCCACTTCTAAGCAAAGGGTCCAAAGGACACGTAGCCGGGAGCGAGCCGGATTTGGAAATGCAAATGAAAGAGGAAGCAAAACAAAATGTGAGCGCTCCTTCACCTCGTAAACTCGGTAAAGTGGCTTTGCTCCTTCCCCTCTCCCTATCGGCTTCGCTCCTGCACGAGACGGCTTTTTGGCGTCGCCCGAGATTGCAGGAGGTAGATTCAAAAAAAAAGCGGTGGATTACTCGGATTGGTTCTCGCGTCCCTGTGCCCAAAAGGATGGGCGAGTTTGGTTTGAGTGTTCATCGATTGGGTGGATCTATATGCTCCGGGGGGGTGAGACGAGGTGTAGCGCAGTCTGGTCAGCGCATCTGTTTTGGGTACAGAGGGCCATAGGTTCGAATCCTGTCACCTTGATGTGGTATTCTCAGGGGCCGAAGTGCAAAGCCCCGTAGCCTATCCGTGGTCAGGAAGGCAGGCGAACCGCGCACACTGAAAAAAAAAGAAGATCTCCATTTTTTTCTATCACACGTAGAATTGTCATTTTTTTGTCTTTTGAAACCCCTGACCTTATCAGTCATAAGGCAGGTTTTTGGTATCATATATCGAGAGAATTATTCTATAAAAGCTATTCCACTGGTGTGACTTAGATACCCATTCTTTGTGGTATCAGTCATGCTATTTGAATAGCCTTCAATCATCATAGCCTCTCCACCGGTTCCGAAGACTCCTTCGGCATCAATGTGCTCCAATGAAAGAGATAAGACCCTTTCCTGAACCTGAACCGGGCACAAAACGCCGAGGTAGAAAGTCGAAAGCGAGCTCTTTTCGCGTATACGCAATCTCGAAGCCCAATTAGCTCACGGCACGGACTGCCTCCTCAACCCTGGCGAGTACGAGAGCTTGGTAAGAGAGAATGTCGAATGAGAAATACATTCGATTACGGCAACATTCGCAACTACCAAAGTGCACTAAACCTAGTAGAGATCTTCGACCTAACGATAATGGAACTTCAAGCCCATTTAAGAAATCCGCTTTGTACCTTATTGTTGACCGAACCGGATGCACGCCAGGCCAAAATTCTCTCTCAGTCACCCTTTGACGAAAGGAACATAAGATCCGAAGTTTACGACTTGATCTTCGAGAAAGTCGACGGATCTGAGTTCTACACGCTTTCATTTTCAAAAGCTTCTGTTAGAAGCTTTCCTACGGTACTTTATTCAGGATGTGCAACAATACGGTCATCTCTCAGCCGTGTATAGAGAATTCCTTTATCATTTCCTTGGCAGATAACACAAATGAAATCGCTTCCCTGACCGCCCATCTTATGAGTCCATTCTTGTCGCAGTTGTTGGTTTGTTGTACTATTCTGTACTGTACCTCTCTCGATTGATAGAAAGACGTTCGGGAGCTGGGAGGGCCTATCGTGAGGGAACTTTCCTTTTCACGGTAGGCGAAGGTAAAGCGGGAGCTGCGTATGTCCACGGTGATCAAGGCAGAGCGACTCCTTTAAAGAGGTTGGTTTTCCCGTTTTCGTTAAAGAAAAAATTGGAGCTCTTGGTTTGGCCGATGTCGATTCGTATGGCAATGCGGACTCGACTCAGGATGAGGATTCCGCTTTGAATAATGCTGCTATGAGCCGAAAGAGCTGGTAAGCTATCTCGCTAAACGAAAGGAAAAAGCACGTACGGGTTGCCCTCGTTGCAAGGGGCGGGGGCCAGCCAAAGAAGGTCAGTCGGACTCGGTTAGGACCCTTGATCCGGTTCAGCTAGGTTCTTCCATGCGATAATGTATGCGTATCGGTATCCTCTTCAGGACCGGTTGCTTCTGATTTTTGTTTATACGTTTGGCCTGCTAAGCCCGCCTTTCTTACCCGGTGTGATTCAATCTTTCAGCTCAAACTTTCCTATCGTCCTTAGGAAAAGGTAGTCGTACTCTTACCTTTTCCTTTTCTTGCCCGAGCCAAGGGATCATTCAGTTTCTACCAAAAAGTTCGCTATCTATTAGTTGCCGTAATCGAATGTATTTCTCATTTCGTGTTAGCTCCTCCAAGAGCTTCCTGGTCCGTAGTAGACGAAACCTTGGACTTCTATCGGACTTTGCGCATTGCCTGGTGAGCTCGCCGTTGAGGGTTGGCCTTACAGGAGATCGAGAGCCTTTCTTTCCCTGCCTGGTATGCTTTCCCGCTTATCGCGCAACTAGCCAACTAGCCAAAGAGAGAGGGAGAGGGATCATGCCAATTTGTATGTGCATTTTGTCCGTCCTGTACTTGCCTGCTTAGCTTTCTTAGCCAACATCTCCGGTTTCCCCCGAACCAAGAGGTCCTGCTTATCCAGACCCAACAGTCACACTGTTTTTCAGCCGAAAGACGGATTTTTTCATAAAGTAGGTTCATAGATCAAGAAAGAATTCAGCTGCTTACAGGGACGGTTACGCGATACGTCTTTTCATACTCGCCTTTTCTTTAACCCTGCTATCAACCTAGCCATTCTCGCTTGTTGCTTTAAGGGGTCTCTCCACTTTCTTTATGTGGGTATATATATAGGCTTCGTCGAGAATACCAAGTCGATCGGCAACTACAGGTTTCGCTCGTCCTGTGAGGGAGGAAGGGTTCCGGGATACCTCGAGGCCCTTTTTCGTATATTTCATCATTAGCAACCCCCTCTTTATCGATCGTCAAAAACATATGCTTGATCAGCTTCCCTAGTGGTATTGCCTTGTAACTGCCCAGCATATACCTTTACTAACTCCACTGCAGCTCCCTCAATGCACTGCTATGCAGAGCGGAGGAAGATACTAAGGGCAGAGATTTTAGCTAACAATGTCTTGACTCCTTGCCTTGCTCAATGCTTCTCCATCAACTGCAGCAGGAAGGACAGGAATAGGAGAAGGAAGAAAGATACCCTCTTTCTTTCTAGGTTGGCCCTAGGAAAGGAAAGCTCTTCACTACCATTGCTATCCATCAATGCACACTATCCATCTGTCTACAATTATCAATGTAAAAGGTATAAAAAAATATGCATTATATAAACTGAGGAAAAGCAATCAAAGCTGTATCCATCGAAAACCCACCACCCAACACCTTACGCGCCCAACTCAACGCTTCCTTGCTCACAACCAATCCCTCAAAGCAATGAATGCGGCTCAAAAAAAAGCACGCCATAGAACAAGAAAAAGTTTCTGCGCGGCGGAATACGGCATTGAACGGTGGTACGTACGGCTTAGAGCCAAGGCATTCATAGGTCTCCTGTCGGAGCTCTATGACGGAAGTGATAGCGGAAAAGGCAAGTCTTCCTGGGTCTAGAACAGCAAATGGGAAGGCTCTTTCTCCTCACACTCACTCTTATGTATATCCTTCCCAAATCCTAGTGTTGGCTACCATCTTCAAAGCTATTGCTGCGGAACTCATCTTCGAATTCATTTTTTTTTCTACAAACCTAGGCACTTGACGCAACTTTTCAATGTTAACCTGCTTTGCTTCAGGGAAGAGTGGATGATCTGCCAGCTCTTGCAGAAATTTGTCAAAGTTGTTGCGAACCCCCAATTCCGCAGTGGCATGAGAGACTGCAGCCCTAAGGTCAACCCAGATTTCATCTAAACTCTGTGCACATTAGCGGAATTCATTCCACTCCAAAAGAGCCTTAGACAGAAAAGCAAAAGGAGGAAGAGGTGGCTTTCCAGGGTTTTAGTAAAGGATCTCCAGCAGGGAACGATGCTCCTTCTCATGCCCGTTTGCCAACATCCGGAAAACTCGCCTTCTGCTATCTTCCACTCCGAAGTTTAGGATTGAGTTTCCGATTTGGTTGGTGATTCTGACTTGCCTTATTTGATTTGAATCACTTGGAAGGGGGCGGGATGCCTTGGAGGCACCATAGATTGCACCGTTGGCAACGGCGCTTTTGAGTGCCCCTAACCTTGAGGGGGCCGTAGATCGAGTTCTGGGCTAAGGTTACCGCCCTTCGAAACGCCCTTCTGGAAAAGGTGAAGTAGATCGACCAGGTTACCGGAAATGACCAAAGAACAAAAAAGCCAAAAACTGCTACAGCATAAAATGTTCATCCTTGCCCGACTAAAAGAAAGGGTTTGTGCTGCCCGCTCTAAAGGCTTTCCAAGAACTTCCTTGGGTGGGAAAGTCTAGACTAGAGCCGACGACTCGTGAAGAGATAAACCGCCAGAAGCTGGCAAGAAAAAGTCCCTCCCCTTTTTGTTTGCAAGTAGAGCACTAAAAGCACCAAAGCTAGCCTATCTAGTAAGCGTGCAAGTGGAGAGAATTCCATACTTTAGATAAACCAAAAAATTGGAAATGAGATTCGGCTGACTTTCGTCTGAGCAACTACTGAACTCAACTGAGCTATAAGTTGGAGACCATCGAGATATGGGTATAGCACAGGCTGCTATGAGAGGAAATTCAGGCTCACCATCCGTCTGCATAGCGCCGGCCCCAACCTGGGAGACAAGGATCCTAGACTAAGTCTCAAACACGTCCGTCCCGTAAAGACATCTACAGTGCTGGCCTTCTCTTTTGTCGCTAGCTTCCGCCGCATGAATAAAGGAAGATGGTTCCACGCAGCGCAAGGCATCTCTTCCTGCGCTAAGGCATTACATGCCAACGAACTTGGCTGACACTCTTGTCATGCCCAAGTCTTACTGAGCCCTCATACCGAAAAAGCAACCAACTCGATAAGCCAACATATCCGACGCATAGCAGCTCTGTGCGTATGCAAGCATCGACCCCGCATAGCATCATCCGACAATTTAGGCAACCCGATGTTCCGACAAGGCTCTGCTTAACGGTCTCTTGCATGGCTCATTTCCCGTGCTTAGACCCACCCAAGTTTAGCAGCCCGAAAATAGGGGAGAACCCACCTACGCGCGCCTACTGGTGCTCTCGCGAAAGCCTAAGCCGGTCATTGGCTAAGATCCGTTCCTGCGCGCGAAGTGCAGCAAGCAATTAGGCCTTGCTTTCATTTCGACGGTTGCTTTAGTGATATCGTATTCTTCCTCAAGCTTGGAGTTGCTCTTAGCTGGTCGGGTTGCCGGCCCGCAGACCCGTTTCGGTGCCATAGTTCCGGGCGCATTAGGCCCTCTTTTTGATGCCAATACCCTTCTAGAGGAATGGAAACAAGACCAAACGAAATAGCTAAGGAATTGAACTTAGTATAACCTTTTTTTGGGAATATAGTATATTCTTTCTTTCTATATGCACGGCGCGGTATAAGGGCGGTGGGTTTTAGTGGGCATAGGTTGTAGTTCCTTTTCCAGAAGAGAATTAATCATCCGATTCAAGATCCAGACCTGTGCGCTTGAGCAGCACTCCCAGTGTAAGGGGATAACTCTAACTACACAATTCTGGTGGCATAGCAAAAGCCTCATCTTCTTTTTTTTTAATTCAGGGGGTGTGCGAATAATTTTAGCACTTCTGATACGGATGTGGAATCCTATGCCTAAGCTATGCTTGCTTCTGGCTGGGAAGAAGAAGTCCCCTTTCTTTTTGCTTTTCCAGGGAATCAATTTGCCTATGGTTGATTTTCTATCAGAGAGAAAGCCAGCATTAATACCTTCCTTCAGCTTTCATAGGTAGGGGCTGCATCTGAATAGGCCCTAAGTTGCCCGAAGCAAGGATCCTTTTGCTTACCGATAAAAGAATGCCTTTTTTTTAGGGTGGGTCTTTCTTTATATACCTGAGGATCTTTTTTAGTTCATCCAAATTTCACTTCTGCAGAGATAGCATAACATACATTGACAACCAATCCCCACAACATATGAGAGGTTAGGACGAGTGATAGTAATCTCGATGAAACTCCCAACTCATCTTCTGCCCCTCTGTGATGAAAGGAGGATCAGAAAGGAGATCCCAATTTTCTAAAGATAACTTGTGATTTTGCCCCCTTTTCTAGTTGTAAGGTCTTGTCCACCTTAGCGTTACAATGAAAAAAGAACTTTCTCATCATTGCATCCTTTTTCTATAGCTAGGCTATCTTTCTTCAAGTGAGAGATCGGATCGTGAAACCTCCTTGGGCTCCTCTGAAATCCTATGCTCATGTCTTTATCCTAAGGGCTATAGAACTATCTCTGGCAAGCATTAAGCCGTCGAACTGCCGACTCTAGTTGCTTCTACGTGCTATATTCTCTTCGCCTAACACATTCAACTACCTTTTCTTGCAACGAGTTCGACTGCAGCTCACATTTTGTTTAGAATCTCTTTTTATGTGGCTCCCCTTCAGGTTCGGTTCTTCTTAGTTGGAACCTCTTTTTCTTTTTGAACAGCCCGAGCTAGATGACAAAGCTGAGCTCGAAGGTACCTTTTTGATGCGGTAGAAGTACCTCGCAATCTTTTCTTCTGTTGCTGGGAAAGTCTTCCTCGGAATGTAAGTCAAAGCCTTGAAGGAGTTGTCTCCCCAATCTGACTCTGGAATCAAAACCTTGATTATTACATGCATCTCGATATTTTCTGAAGAGTGAGTGCTGGCCTTTTCATATTGAATCACAGCCATTTCCCTCTTTCTTGGGGATCAAACTCCAGGGAACAAGCTTCAACACTGATGCAAGCTGTCAATCATTAGATTGTTCTTTTGGTTTGATAAAGGCCGGAGCCTTTGATAAGCAAGAAGCCAATGTTGTAATTCTTGAGGATGATTCTTTGAAGCAATAATTCCATAAGCAAGTACATGACACTCTTTGACTTGAAAGCTCCGAAGAAGACTGAAACTGACCCCACTTTCATTGACTAGTAAGTGATAGCTGTCAGGTTCGCAGAATGACCGATGAAACCAACGGAATCCACTCTCGTGACATGATCGAAGTTCGATCCACCACTTTGAGGAAAGAGATGAGACGGTCTACCCGTCTTTACACATACGAGAAATCACTCACGACGGACAAGAGGTGTCGACAACGTGAGCTTTACTGCCTGGCTTTCGGCCTTCTTTCTTGATCCAACTTCATGACTCTTTGAGACCTACTTACTGCTTGTGCTTGGCTCAGGATATCCTCCTTTCTTCAAAGCTTTCTACTCAAGTGAGGAAAGGCGCAAACCTTCACAGCCTTTTTTTTTTCCCAAATGAAAGGTATGCGGAGAGAGTCCTTACTTTTCTTTCTCTTGCCTTTTCCGACATAATTCGGGGCTATCGGTTCCGTTCTGTTCTCTCTCTCTACCTCTTCTTTTTGACCTAACTTAACAATCTTTTATGCCCGGCCATACCAACATGGGAAACCTAGCTTCCCTCCCTTTGAAGTGCATTTCTCAGATCAGCTCCCCGAGTCACTAGAAAGAGGGTGAAAGGCCCACTACTTCTTCATTCATGGCCTATTTTTTGATTGATCTCCCTTTCGTATTCTCCTGAGGCAAAAGAGAAGTCATACAAAGAAAGGTTCTTTCATGCAATGCATAACGGGCGGGCCTCCTATGGATTCCTCCAACTCAATGAATGAAGGGAGGAGTATGAGGAAGGCTGGCTTTCTATATGAAGATGAAAAGAAAAAGAAAGGATCGCAACGTCCTACTTAACTAGTCCATCAACCTATAGGACTGCCATTAGTGCTTCTAGCCCGATTCTTTACAGTCAGACCAGTTTTCTTCATCGTTAGCTAAGAAAATTGATTCTCTTACTTAGAGAGATGTAAATTGATAGAAGAATTTCAATTCCCCTCAAAGCCTTCTTTTCTTCCGAACTTAACAAGTGCTTCGGTTGGTCTGTCTCTATCAAAGAATTAAGCGCTGGAGACTCGGCTAGCAGAAGATCATAGATCATACTTCTTTCTCGATTGCTTTTCCAAAAAAATGGAGGTTTTTAAAGTAATAGCACAGATTTTGTCTTTACCGTGAAGACGGAAAGAGTACCTTGACGCCCAGTTGAACGTCATACCTCACTTCTTTCTACGGGGACTGTTGGCCCCTCCCTTGGAAACGAGAAGGATAAGGGACTTGGTCGCCAATCTAAGACTTTGACGAACGAAATCGTCACTTTGGTTAGCAGTGGGCCCATCATAGGTGCATGCAATAGGATCGACCTGTGGCCCAGGTGGTTAGGATGTTTCCGAATGCTTCTACTCCTTTGGTTCTATGAATCCCGACTGACATTGCTATGCAATAAGAAATCCGCATAGGAGTGAAAAGACCAATACAGATAGATAGAAAGCCAATGCTTTTCCCCTCGGAGCCAAAAGATTTCTTTCTTCCCCGTAGCAGAAGAAAACAGTTCTTTTTGTCGAAGATAGGAGGATGATTTAATATCTTAATTCATTCTCTTATAATAGCAGTTCTTTACAGGGGGAGGCGGGGTAATCCGCACCAAGACCATGACCGCTATAATGCACGTTATCAAGGCCATCAGCTTCATTCATTATCATAACTTCTCAGAATCATTTAATTTAAAGCTTCTTAATGAATAGGCTCACCTTGGTGAAATTCAATAACAGCAACAAACTCTGTTTTTTTTATGAAAGACTTCTCATAAGGAGTAGGTGCTTTCATCCTCTTCCTACTAAGCCAAGTGGCGGCGTCTGCTTACCGGCACATTTCTTCTTCAGAGAAGGACTTGAACCTTTTATAGACTAGAAGATCCATAATGCTCGCAATACGAAGAAGAAACTCATGGGGAGGCCAGGACATATTGATGCATACTTCAAGGTGGTCTTTTCTTTGCGGATTCTTTTATCAAAGAATAAAAGGCGGAACACCCAGTATCCTCAGAAAGCAGATCGCTAAGGTGACCCCTAACCTAAGCAGGAGGCTACCACGGATCCCTCACGAAGAAAACCACCGCTTAGATTGAGCCATACATAAGTAATCAGAACTGGAAGTCCGGGGAACTTTGCAGCTCCAGCAATCTAAAAAGCTCCCAATCCAATTGGAAGGACAAGAGCTCTCTACCGGAATACCTTGTGCCGAATTTCCAAGCCACCCGATGCGGGTTGTAGGCAAGCTTCCGGCTCTCTGAGTTTCAATCCACCGGGCGCGTATAAAGAAGAAGAATGTTTTTTAATGGATATCTACATATCATCAAAATCTCCGGGATCAAAAAGCTTTCTTCATCCCTGTTTTGCTCTTCAATCAAGTGATGCTGCTAGTGAGATCCGAACTCGAATAGTTGTGAGCTAAACTAACTGTACAAAGAGAATCGATGTCTTCTATCTTAGAGTAAGCAAGGGCTAGAAGTCGAGCACCGCTACAGTGATCCATTTGCAACCTTCCTTAGGTAAAGAAGATAGGTGAAAACCCCCCTTATTACGAATTAGATAATAGATCTCCTCATCCACGGCTCCATGCCATGTATTACATAGCATATAGCAAAGCCCATGCTTACTCCACGGAGTATCATCTGGTGCAACTCCATGTGCTATATAAGTCAAATAGTAGGGTCTCAGGATGACTCGAGTAGACCTCCTAATCCTAAGAGGCTCTGGCTCCTGAACATCTCCCACGGGAGGGCTCATCATCGTGCTCTCCTCTAGCTCATCTGGTTCAACATAAGGTACTCTACGTATAAGTATAGTGATATTTGTCTGAAAGAGGCTCCTTCTTTAGTAAGATTATATGAGCAAATGCCTGAACCAAAATATGTTATTGCTATGGGAGCATGTACAATTACAGGAGGGATGTTCAGTACCGATTCTTATAGTACTGTTCGGGGAGTCGATAAGTTAATTCCTGTCGATGTGTATTTGCCGGGTTGTCCACCTAAACCCGAGGCTGTTATAGATGCTATAACAAAACTTCGTAAGAAAATATCTCGAGAAATCTATGAAGATCGAATTCAGTCTCAAGAGGAGAATCGGTGTTTTACTACCAACCACAAATTTCATGTTGGCCCAAGTACTCATACTGGAAATTACGATCAAGGATTACTCTATCAACCATCATCTACTTCAGAGATCATCCCTCCTGAAACTTTTTTCAAATACAAAAGTTCAGTATCTTCCTACGAATTAGTAAATTAGGCAGTATACTTTTGTACAGAATAACAAAGAACGAGTGAATCTTCTATTTACCTATTTTTTTATTTTTGTATTTGTGTGTAATGCGACTTGACTCTTGTTTTCTTTATTATTGATAGGAATTCTCTTGTTAAGACCCTATGAATCAATTCAAACCTTAGATTCATACTAGAACCACGATGATTCAATAAAAAAACCTTCCAAAAAAAAGTTCAAAAATTCCCTGAGTAAGAACCCTTGGATTATCACTTATTCAATGCTTATTCAATGACTGAATATAATGAAAAAAAGACAAAGAAACGTTTATCCTTTAACCAAAATAAGTATAAACGAAAGAATCAATTTTTTTTTTCATTTATCACTTCTAACTCTTTTTTCGGAGTCCGGCCACGAGGTCTGATAAGTATGAATCATAGTTCTAATATTTGTTATAATATAATATTTTTGAATCTATTTCATATATTCTGTGCTCCAGATACTAGCCTAGACTGAATATCCAACGAGATAAAATCATCTTGATCAAGATGACCGACTTCTTCTCTGTCCTATCCATAGGATCAATTCTAACAAGTCACACACTCATATTCCGGAAATACAGAAAAAAAAGAAATTCCACGATCGAACTACCAAAAAAGAGTGCGCTAAAAAGCGGAAACCTACATACTTTACTTTAGACTTTCCTTTTTATTGAAAAGTTATTTAGGGGTTCTTGTGAATCGAATCTAATTGCTTGAAATTCCGTCCAGTAAAATGGAAGAATTAGAAATCGCCAAAATAATAGATAAGAATATCGCAAATAGACCCATCGCGACACCCATCAAAGGCGTAGTTCTCCACCCAGGAGCCACTTTACCATATTCCGAATTCAATGGTTTCCATAAATCCCCTACATTCGTCTTGGCCCAGATCTAGAACTATCCTCAACGGTTTGTGTAGCCATAAATAATCCTATATTTTTTTTTATTCAGTGAGATCTGTTGACTTTGTATACCATTCCGTTGTAAATAAATGATCTTCTCATAGATCCATTGTGGTCTTGAAATTATATAATAATGGAAACAGCAACCCTAGTTGCCATCTCTATATCTGGTTTACTTGTAAGTTTGACTGGGTATGCCTTATATACTGCTTTTGGGCAACCCTCTCAACAACTAAGAGATCCATTCGAGGAACACGGGGACTAGTGGAAGTAATGAGAAAGAATTTAGCCTTTTTAGTTGGAACTTTAGGCGGTTCGCGAAAAAAGATAGCGAAAAAAATGATTCCTAGAGTCGAGACTAAGAGGAATGTATAAACCAATGCTTCCATAGATTTGATTTCGGTTTACAATTATAGCTTCCATACCTTTTTAGTTGGGATCTTTTTACGGATAAAAAAAAGACCAAGACAAGAGTCAAAGAAATGAAAAGTCAGCAATCCGAATCAAGATTTATCCGGTACCCTATCTATGTCAAATCAAAAAAGAAAGGAAAAAAGGAACAGAGCAATCTTGTATCAGACTAGACTCTTTTTGTAGTTGGATCTCCAAGTTTTTGGAATGCCCCAAATTCTACTTGAGCGTCCAAATCTGGGTCAATCCCAGCAAAGACATCTCTGAACACGGTTCTAGCACCATGCCAAATGTGTCCGAAGAAGAAGAGCAAAGCAAACGAAGCATGCCCAAAAGTAAACCAACCCCTTGGACTGCTACGAAAAACCCCATCGGATTTCAAAGTAGCACGATCTAATTCAAAAATTTCACCCGTGACGCATATTTTTTCACAGTAGCAGGATCACTATAACTGACTCCATTGAGTTCACCGCCATAGAACTCAACAGTTACACCGACCTGTTCAACACTATACTTCGATTCTGCTCTTCGAAAAGGAACATCGGCTCTAACAATTCCGTCTCCGTCTACCAAAACAACCGGAAATGTTTCAAAAAAGGTTGGCATACGGTGTACAAAAAGTTCGCGCCCTTCTTTATCTCTAAAAACAGGGTGTCCTAACCACCCAACAGCTATTCCATCCCCGTTGTCCATGGAACCCGCTCTGAATAATCCACCTTTTGCGGGATTATTCCCGATGTAATCATAAAAAGCGAATTTTTCAGGCTTCTGATAAACTTTGATTTTCGGCTAACCCGGCACTAACTCTTCGATATATTTCTTGCTGGAAGTATCCCTGATCCCATTGATAACGAGTGGGCCCAAATAATTCAATCGGGGTAGTTGCTGAACCATACCACATAGTTCCAGCAACAACAAAAGCTGCAAAAAAGACAGCAGCGATACTACTGGAAAGGACGGTTTCAATATTTCCCATACGTCATCCTTTGTATAGACGTTGGGGTGGACGAACACTAAGATGGAATAGGCCCGCTAATATGCCCAATGTACCTGCTGCAATATGATGAGAGGCTATTCCGCCCGGAACAAAAGGATCAAACCCTTCGACACCCCACGCAGGATTTACAGCTTGTACCCTTCCGGTTAATCCATAAGGATCGGATACCCATATTCCCGGACCATACAATCCTGTTACATGAAATGCGCCAAAACCAAAGCAACCCAACCCTGAGAGAAATAAATGAATTCCAAAAATCTTCGGCAAATCCAAAGAGGGTTTTCCTGTACGTTCATCACAAAATCTTTCTAGATCCCAATACACCCAATGCCAGATAGCTGCTAAGAAGCACAATCCAGAAAACACAATATGTGCTCCGGCCACACCTTCGTAACTCCAAATACCCGGATTCGTTATAGTCCCTCCTGTGATACTCCAACCCCCCATGAATTGGTTATTCCTAAACGAGTCATGAAGGGTATAACGAACATACCTTGTCTCCACATTGGATCAAGAACAGGATCAGAGGGATCAAAAACTGCTAATTCGTATAGGGCCATTGAACCGGCCCAACCAGCAACTAGAGCTGTATGCATTATATGAACAGAAAGCAAACGACCGGGATCATTCAATACAACGGTATGAACACGATACCAAGGCAACCCCATGGAAATACCCCTTTATCAACGAAAAATAGACACTATGTAACTTTATTGCACTGAAAAAAAACTATGCTATGGACCTCCCCTTTTGAGGGGATTATCTTGGCGAAAGGATTAATATTTGGTCTATTCTTTTAGTAATAATGGAACAATTCTATTCTATTCGTAGGAACAAAAAGAAGCAGATCTATTCTATACTCGATAAGTACCAATACGCAATGGTGGATGGGAATTGATCCTATTTTATATGAGTGAATGTATACATATTTGTTCATCATTCAAAAGACCTATTCGGAAGAATTTTCCTTTATTCATTCTGTTTTCCTTTTTTATGAACTTATTCAATCTATGTATAAAATATGCTAAAAGATAAAATCTGATAAAGGCCGATCTTATTTATTAAGACATCTTATTTATTAAGACCATAAACCCGTTGTTACGCTTCCACATCAAAGTGAGCTATAGTACTAAATTCTTTTTTCTTTGCTTTAATGCCTATTGGTGTTCAAAAAGTACCTTTTCGAAGTCCTGGAGAGGAAGATGCATCGTGGGTTGACGTATAGTGCGACTTGTCAGATATATTGGGTCATATGGTATTTCCCCGTTCTCTCCCCCGATCGAGATATCCTCTCTTTCGCCCAAGACAGATTGATTTCATTATCAAAAATTTGGAGCGTGAAGTGCAATTAGATCTATTTTTTGGGGGGTATCCAGATTAATATTATCAATTAGAATAATTGATGGTTTTCTTGGTTGTACTAATAAAATGAAGTATCCAGGCTCCGCTTAGAAAAAACTCAATTTGGAATCTATCTATTCTATGATTACTACTTGTATCATATTCTATTTATAAATAGCATTGATTGATATAAAACTGTTAATAAATCGAGTAATATGATGATGGTTGAATATTTGGTTAAAAGCATGAAGTAAATTGAAAAAAGAAGTCGTAGCAAAAATACATGCTATTGGGGCATTTGTCCTATATGTGCAAATCCAAATCGGGCAGATCTTTACTCGGAGTAGAGCATAAACCTAAAAGAATTGAAGAAGACCATTCGGGAACAAGAAAATGACATCGTAATTTTAATTTGATCTCGATGAGGTTTTTTATTTATTGAAATTTATAGTATAGATAAACGACCGCGGGCCAAAGGACAAAACTCATCTTTCTTGAAAAATGGAAGGGAAGAAAAAGCCCCTTCATTAGAAGTTAGAAAGAGTCCTCTAAAGAAGGCTAGAATCTAAACATTGATTCTTTTTTTCGCTATTTTTTTTGAACCGTATGCATCAAAAGGTGCCCGTACGGTTCTTAAGGGATACAATTTGATCCTAATCAACCGAATCGAGAAAGATTACTTTTTTTAGGCCAAGAGGTTGATAGCGAGATCTCGAATCAACTTATTGGTCTTATGGTATATATCAGTATAGAGGATGATACCAAAGATCTGTATTTATTTATAAACTCTCCCGGTGGATGGGTAATACCCGGAGTAGCTATTTATGATACTATTCAATTTGTGCGACCAGATGTACAGACAATATGCATGGGATTAGCCGCTTCAATGGGATCTTTTATTCTGGTCGGAGGAGAAATTACCAAACGTCTAGCATTCCCTCACGCTCGGCGCCAATGAGTTTTTTTCTTTTTTTTTTTTAGACAAAAAAGACCTTCGCCATATAAAATATGAATATTAAGTAATAATAGCATGGCACTTTGAATTCGATATGAGAATTTTGTTTCTTGTTTTTTTTTTCTAAACCATTAGATTATGTATCGAAAGAGTAGTATTAGATAAAAGGCATTTCCGATTTTAGCTGATTTATCGGAGGCCTCTTTCAGCGTCACAAACTTTTTTGTTTTCACGACGGAAGGCTCTTAACAATATTTCTGTTATGAAAGACTACGAAATATTTATTTATATTTATTTTTAAAATAGGAAAAAAAAGAAACTTTGGGATTGCTGAATAACAAACGAAATAATAAAGCAACGGAACCATCATAGTATTTTTAAATTACTAAAAAAAAAGGAAGGGTGGTTATTTTATCATTTACTGCTCTGGGTCTGATAGATCCTCTATTTTCTATTCCTTCGATGGAAGGTAAAAATGAATTCCATTGTGGAGCCGTATGCACTGCACAAAGGATGCCTGTACGGTTGTTAATCCTATCTTTTTTTTTTATTATCTTTGACTCATAGAGAAAACCATTTATTAAATCATCAGGGTAATGATCCATCAACCTGCTAGTTCTTTTTATGAGGCACAAACGGGAGAATTTATCCTGGAAGCGGAAGAACTACTGAAGCTGCGCGAAACCATCACAAGGGTTTATGTACAAAGAACAGGCAAACCCTTATGGGTTGTATCCGAAGACATGGAAAGGGATGTTTTTATGTCAGCAACAGAAGCCCAAGCTCATGGAATTGTTGATCTTGTAGCGGTTGAATAAAAAATAGTAGGGATTTCACGCAAAAATCCTAAATTTGAGATTTGATCTTCTTACCGGGGGTTAATATAATATTTTCTATTACTATTAATCCTATTAATATAGAATATAGACGTAATTCATAATCATCCGGTTAGGATTGATCTAAACCAACTCATTATGTATACAATTCAACATGCCAACTATTAAACAACTTATTAGAAACACAAGACAGCCAATCAGAAATGTCACCAAATCACCCGCCCTTCGGGGATGCCCTCAGCGTCGAGGAACATGTACTAGGGTGTATGTGCGACTCGTTCAGACCACGGATCGGGACAAAAGAAAGTACAAAATTTTTCCCGTATCAGTGATAAGTACCTGTTAATGGGATAGAATGAATGGAAGAACTCCGTTCACTACCGAAAAATAAATCAAAAAGATTTATCGTATCCTTTTATTGTGTATCAAATTTATGGTTTCTATTGGTGCAAATCCAATCACCTCAATTTTCAATTTTAGATGAGAAGGAATTCCCCATTGGTAACAAATGCTTATCCATTAAGCAGAGGAAATCCTATTTAACAGAAAGATTATGGCCTTATTCTTCCAAGAACGGACTAAGAGGGTCAGCTACCCAACTAATCTTCATAATGAAATACCGTTACTGTATAGGTGGATCTCGTTGTGAAAGACCGATTACTAGCTAATTCATGGGTAGAGCCAAAGAGGGTGAACTGTACAAGTTAACAATAACATTGATGAAATAAAAGAAGGAGCTCCGGTGTATAGAGAGGACCTCACCGTTTAAGAAGTAACCATAGAAACGAAGGAACCCACTATTTCTTTATCCATTTCTATTTTTATTTATTTACTCTATGTTTGTTTTTTTTGAGACCTAGTACCAATACAATTTCGTATTTTCGGGTGACTAGAACAAAAAAAGAAATCGTGGTCGGGAAGGTTATAGTAGCAAAAGCCATTGGAATTTATATTTTATACATTGGAAAAATACGTTTTGTTATTAATAGACTAGGAAAGGAGAAAGGAATAACTGAAAGAAAGGAAATCGATTAGTTATTCATCAAAGTTTCATTTATTCAATGACTAGAATTAAACGAGGATATATAGCTCGGAGACGTAGAACAAAAATTCGTTTATTTGCATCAAGCTTTCGAGGGGCTCATTCAAGACTTACTCGAACTATTACTCAACAGAAAATAAGAGCTTTGGCTTCAGCATATCGGGATAGAGGTAGGCAAAAAAGAAATTTTCGACAGTTGTGGATCGCTCGAATAAATGCAGTAATTCGATATAATAAGGTAGACTATAGTTATAGTAGATTCATACACAATCTGTACAAGAGGCAGTTGCTTCTTAATCGTAAAATACTTGCCCAAATCGCTATATTAAATAGGAATTGTCTTTATATGATTTCCAATGAGATCATAAAATAAGAAGATTGGAAAGAATCCAGCAGAATGCTTAAAATGGAGTTCTCTGGAGAATGAACTCCGAGAAGGTAGAGTAGAAATTAGTATGATAAAATATGATAAAGTGGTCAAAATGAGCAAATATGTTCAATAAAAAAAAAGATTGATTCTTCTTCCCCTATTTTTTTTTCTTACGACACGACAATCAAATCTAGATTTTCGGATTTTTCGAACAAAGCATCAATCTGCGGTTGAGTTTGGATTAGAATTTTAATTCAATTGAAGAGTCAGCCTATTTATTCCTGGTTCTAAGACCAATAGTTCTAGCGGTCGACTCGCTTCTTTCAAAATGTTTCTCATTATTAAGAAAAGGTAACAAAGAGAAAATACGAGCTTGTTTTATAGCAATAGTAATTAAGCGTTGCTGTTTTAAGGTCAATCTATTTACCCGTCTAGATAATATTTTTCCTTGTTCACTAATAAATCGACTAATTAAACTCATGTTTCTATAATCAATTCGATCCCCCGATTGAATCGGGGGCAAACGCCTACGAAAAGATCGTTTGGATTTAAGAAGGAGTCGCTTGGATTTATCCATGGTTTGTTTATTCCTTATCCCGAAAATCCTATTTCGATCGGATCTAAAATGATTTAGAATTAAGAAATAGGATTTGGTTTGTTTATATTGAAATCTAAAATATGTCTAATATATGTAATTTTTAATCTTCCTTGGATTGGAAAAGGGTGACACACAGACGATCGGTTCGATCTATTTCTTTATCTCCCCATGAATCGTATGTTTGTAACAACGGGGACAGAATTTTCTCAATTCCAATCGACTAGGCGTATTGTGTCGATTCTTTTGAGTAATATCTCTGGAAATCCCCATTGATTCCTTATTAACACCGTTTCGAACACAACGAGTACATTCCAAAATAACAGTTACTCGGGCATCTTTACCCTTGGCCATGAACCTCCTTTGGATTTTTGATTCACGCAACTCTTCCATTTTCCGATCCAAAATGAAGAAAAAAAGAGAAGTTGGTAACTCGAAATAAAATTATGAAAGATTTCGTTGCAATCAAATATAAAATATAGTAAGACAATGATTTCTAAATTTAGAATCGGAGTACAGTTTTTCATTTAAGTATCTTGTATGATATTGTTGCCCTAGCCATCACATTTTCATTTTCGTTCTCACTCTTTTATTAAAAAAATTGGAACCGGGCGCCAAGTCCGAGTTTGACTGAGGTTGAATCCATTTTTATTCTTTCTCTTTTCTAACTTATTCTAAGTCTAAAAACTCTAAAAAAAAGAAGGTAGTCACAGATATTTTATTGTTTTTCTAATCTTCTTCACCCCTTCCCAAGTCAATAACTAGAATGACTAAAATGGGAATACCAACGCATCCGGGAATAAACGATTGATCTCGATTAATAGACCCGCTAAAGCCCCGAACCATATAGTACTTACTACCGGTGCCACGGAGAGATATGTTTTTAGATCTCGCATTTAAAACCCTCCTACTTTATAGTAATTTGTAATACAGAATGGTATGTAATACCATCAAATGTATATATAGTTAATAACCGCTTGTATTGTCCGCGGAATTCCTAATTCAAATTGAAATGTACAACAGTTCAATTCGGTAGATATTCCCTTTTTTATTAAAAAAAATATGTTGCTTTCCGCCCCCCAAATATTCATTTTTCTTTACGGCGGATTTCATATTTATTATTTCAGACGTATATAAGTCTTTTTATTATATTTTATATATGATATGAGACAAAAAAGAAGAAATGGCAAGATAATTTGTATATACCAATGGAGGAAATAAATCAAAAATGTGGAAAACAAGACAGGGATTCTCTACAATGACACTGTAGACCAATTGAAAGGGATGTAGCGCAGCTTGGTAGCGCGTTTGTTTTGGGTACAAAATGTCACGGGTTCAAATCCTGTCATCCCTACCTATTACTTATCTTCTGAACAGTAACGAGGAATCAATTGAGATCCATCAAAATCGAACATACATATACCGAATCAATCTTTTTTTTATTTAATTTTATGATATTCTATATGATAATATATGTATGCAAGATATATTAGGGTTGCATTTAGTTTGATAAGAAAACGCTCTTAGTTCAGTTCGGTAGAACGTGGGTCTCCAAAACCCGATGTCGTAGGTTCAAATCCTACAGAGCGTGATTCGATTCTTGTTGTTGTTAGATCAAAATTATACTGAAATAATTCAACAGAAATCAAAATTTGACCTCCTATAAAGCAAGTAGGAGGTCAATCAAAAAAAGAACTGTTAATTAATCAAAGGTCCAACTGATCCCCACGTCTGTATTGTAAATATGCGGTCACAAATAATCCAGCCAAAGTAATAGGAATTAGACCTAATACGATTCCAAATAGAAAAACTTCAATCATTTCAATTTAGTTGAACGAGGAAAAGGAGAGGTAATATCTATCCTTAAAATATTAATCTGTATTGCCCATGAATCTCAATGACCAAAAATTGGAAATTGAATTGACAAGGTAAAGAACTCTACAATATCAATATATAGAATATATGGAATACCACAGAAATCTTTCTTTTTTTGAATTGTGCATTCAATTAATTTCAATCAAATAAGTCGTATCTTGTTCAGACCGATAAATAGAGCTGAGGTTATAGTTAAAACTGCTAGTAGAAAACCGAAATAACTAGTGATAGTAGGCATGACGAGGCTAAATGAAATACGTTATTTTTATCCCCCTAAGTTTCCATTTTTGAAAGATACGCGGATGGATAAGTAAAAAATACCAATATATATTCAATTGAAAGTTTTTGATTCATCTATTATTAGAATTATAGATGATACTAACAAAAATCTTGTGACATAGGTAAGAAATAAATTCGTCATCTGTCTCTCGATCCCGCGATTCGGAATCAACGGATTCATTGGACAACTCAAGAGTTGTAAAAACTAATATTCTTATTATTATTATAAACAATAATTTATTTATTAAAAATATATTTAATATATAAATCTATTAAATATATAAATCTATTAAATGGATTCTAAATAATTAGAAAGACAAAAAATAAAAAAAAGAAAGAGAGAATCACTCGATTCCCTCTTTCTGGATGACACAATCACAATATAACAATAATATATTTCTATCGATCAGATATCACACTTTAATATACTAATAGAATTTTCTCTAGTTATTTTATTTTAATAGAAAAGAAAATTTATAAATTAATTGAATTTGTTCACTACTTATGTAATAAATCGAAAAAAAGGTTCTGAAAACCGGGAAAAATTGAAACCAAGAATAGGGATCTTTGACGAACTTGATGTTGATAAATCCAGAGATTTAGAAATTCATTTCGGACAATTGAACCTTCTCAAACTGTTTCTTTTTAAGAACTAAAAAGATTTGTGCCAAAATAACAGATGCAAAAAAGAACAAAAGGCCTTGGACACGTAATGGATCTTGAAGGACTATTTCCGCATCTCCCTGACCAAACCCTCCCACATTAGGATTACTCGTTAACGGTTGATCAAGTTTGATAGATTCGCCCTCTGAAACAAGAAGTTCTGGTCCTGGAGGGATAATATCAACCACTTGACGCCCATCCGCTGCATCCACTATGGTTATTTCATATCCTCCTTTTTCTTTTCGTATTATTTTGCTTACTATACCTGCTGCTGTAGCATTATAAACATTATGATTACTCTTACTCCCGTCGGGATAAATCTGACCCCTTCCCCTGTTCCCGCCTACGTATATGGGATATTTTAAGAAGTGAACATCTTTCTTAGTCGCAGGGTCCGGGGAAAGAATAGGAAAGGTGATTTCACTATATTTCTGACCAGGAACAGGCCCTATCACAAGAATATTTTTTTTAGTGGGACGATAGCTCTGAAAAGACAGATTGCCCATCTTTTCTTTCATCTCGGGAGAAATACGATCGGGGGGGCTAATTCAAACCCTTCGGGTAAAATAAGAACTGCCCCCACATTCAAACCGCCCTTTTTACCATTCGCAAGAACTTGTTTCAGTTGCATATCATAAGGAATTCGAACAACTGCTTCAAATACAGTATCGGGAAGTACCGCTTGTGGAACCTCGATATCCACGGGCTTATTAGCTAAATGGCAGTTGGCACAGACAATACGGCCGGTTGCTTCTCGTGGATTTTCATAACCCTGCTGTGCAAAAATGGGATATGCATTTGAAACGGGTGCCCAAGTTATTATATATATCATGAGTGATACTGAAATAGATCGAGTAATCTCTTCCTTTATCGAAGAAAAGGTATTTCTAGTTTGCATGGTCCAATCATTGAGCCCAAAAATTTCTACAATAAAATTAGGTAGGTCCCTAGTATAGTTCCCTATCCATGATTCTGCTATTTACTGAAATAATGTTACTCGAATATAGGAGGTATCCTTCTGGATGGGTAGAAGGAATAAGTACAATTTTGAATGTTTTACTTATGTACAAAGTCACAAACATTAGATTTTTCAGTCATTCATTGAATGATAAATCACTACAAGTGACGGAGATACACGGTTTAAATAACGGAAGATCCAATATTTTAAAATTGTGTCAAGAATGACTGGAAAAGTGGAAACAAGACCGGATATAATTTGATCGTTATGAGAAAATCAAAAATCTTTGTAGACAGAACCAATCATTAGTTCCCAACCATGGGGCGAATGGAATCCTATACATAAATCAGTTAAAAAAAGAATAGAAAAAGCTTTTATTGTGTCGCTTAAGTTATATAGGAACTCTTGAACCCAAGAGTTAAGAATAACAAGTTCTTCATTACCAAGAATAGAATAACCACTTAGAATAACGAAACAGATTATATTTGTCGAGAAGTGCAAAATCGTATGGATACGATCCTCATTGTGCATCTTGATCAATTGGATCGTTTCTTTGTAGATTCCGATACGAAGCTTTTGTAGATGTGTTTCTGGGTATTCCTTTAGCATTTCGTCCAAGAGAAAGAGTTCCTCTAATTCTATAACTTTTTTTATAATACTCGTTTCTTGAATATCATTCAAAAAAATTTCGGATTGACCTGTATTCCACCAATTAGTAACCCAAGATTCTAGGCTTTTTTTAAATGAAAGAGAGATCCACCAGGGCAAAAATACTATAGATGCAAGATATAGAAGGGGAATGAATGCTTTCTTTTTTGCCATTTTTTCGTCTTTGATTAAGAACTCACTTCATTCGTTAACTCTATACACTACTAATATTTATATCAAACATAAGTTCTATTACAAGTCATATGGATACTATTATGAATCCAGTCCCTGTTTTTTAGTTTTTGATTTGTGATTCTAATCCTTGAATTTCGAAATAATACAATACAGAAAGAAAATAAAAAGAATCCACTTTAGTTACTGTGGAGTTGATTTACATACGCATAAAAATTGCGGACAAAGACAGTTTTCTGGCTGTTCCGTATACGTCTGCTTTGGCTCAAATGAGCATTCTGAAGAAATTCCAGTTAAGTTATACTATTACTGTGGTCTATAAAAAAGACTATTCTTAAATTTCAGTTTTATCCCTCTTGCTACGAACTAAGAAAGCATTCATTCTGAACTTCATTTTTCAAAAAACTGCAATTGGTACACGCAAGAAATAGGCCAATTCGGCAGCCTTTTGCTCAATCAATTTCTCGTGGGGTCAGATTCTGATCGGTACGAGTCAAGGGAATGGCCCCTTGGCCTCTGATTTCCATATAAAGGACACGACGTGCATAAATACCCTCTTTAACTTCTATTCTGATGGACTGAATGTCTTTCATAAGGAATCGGAGGAAGATTCGACGATTTTTTCCAGGAAACCCCCAACGAAAAATACACACTATTCCTTCTTTTCTATCGAATCGATCATAACCGCTACCTACATTCCACAAAATTGTGCACCACAAATAGGAACTAATAAAGAGACCTGCGATCCCATAGAAAGACATCACGATCCCCTGTGGGAAAAAAATGATTTGCTGAGACGGAAATAAAGATATAAAATCCCTACCAAGATAACTGGAAGTTCCAACCAATAAAACCCCTAATGAACCTAAAAAAAGGATAAAGGCCCAGCAGAAATTGCTGATTTTTCGAGATCCTCTTATAAATTCTATCCATATACGTTCTGATCGCCAACTCATACTAGATCTCGTTGCATTTTATTGGAATTGATAGAATAACCAAAATCTATTTGACTTTTTTTGTTTCCGAAGTCACTCTAATCAACTAGCACTATTTTGATGTGAACCTTTACTTTAGGAGTAATTCATCGAATTACTTAGATCTAAAATAATAACATCACCTTTATAGATCGAATAAGCCCTTATGGAATAAATATTCAGCCGCCTGTGAATCCTCAGGGATTGTCTTATTCAATGTTTGTGCAATTACTCTTTTACCCGCAAATGCGATGTAGGCATTGGGTTCGGCAATAATGATATCCCCCAACATACCAAAACTAGCTGTCACCCCACCAGTAGTAGGAGATGTAAGGATTGCTACATAGAAGAATTTTTTATTTGCTTGATAATCATATAAAGCGGAAGATCTTTTTTCCATTTGCATCAAGCTCAAACTTCCTTCTTGCATGCGTGCTCCTCCAGAAGCACACACTAAAATAAGAGGTAAAAATTGATTGGTAGCATACTCGATCAAACGGGTGATTTTCTCGCCTACTACGGATCCCATACTACCCCCATAAACTGAAAATCCATAACCCCAATTGCTACGGGAATACCGTTTCATTTACCTGTGCCTGTTTGAATAGCCTCAGTTAATCCTGTCTTTCTTTGATAAGAATCAATACGATCTTTATAAGGTTCCTCCTCCGAATGAAATTCAATGGGATCCACAGAGACCATGTCCTCATCCATAGGGTCCCAAGTACCTGGATCAATCGAAAGTTCGATTCTATCTGAACTACTCATTTTCAAATAGTATCCACATTGTTCACAAATATTCATTGTTGATTTCAAAAATTTCTTATAATTGAATCCATAACAATTTTCGCATTGAACCCACAAATGCCTGTATTTTTCAGTTACATCTAGATCATTAGAACTTTCTGTTCTAGTTAAATCACTTCCATCCGTGCTAGTTCTTATACTGGAACTCTCACTTTCACTACTATTTCCACCTTCACCACAAATGTAACTATAAATGTAACTGTCACCAGAATTGTGACTACTACTTAAAATGTCACTATCCATACTCATTTGAGCCTTAAGATAACTGTCAATGCAACTATTAAGTTGCTTATTCCAACTAGATTTATCCATCATGTAACGATCATAGTGGGAATGATAACTCTTAGATACATTATTTTGAAGAATAGCCTTGAGAAAACGATAAAAAGAACCT